CTTGTATAGGTGTGGGGCCTTTTATTGCTCGTTAGCCCTTTAGTTTTTCAAAAAGGTAGTTTACTTGATAGAGTAAGGGGACGGGGCTTGAAAAGCGAAGCGAGCCTAGAGTAGCAGCCTATTACGTTTTTCAGGCCCCTTTTTTTCTATTAGTAAAGCGCTAGCGCCCCTATAGAGAGAGTAAGGCTATTCTGCTATCAATGAACCCAAACCGAAAGAAAAAAAAAGAAGTTTTTATAGATCGAGACTTGTAGCTTGATTCCTTTCTCATTCCATATTGGGTTGGGAAGAATCGCAGGAAATCGTTCGATAACACTTCTTCTTTTTTTTTTTATGATATCCGACGATCAAGACAATTCCCGTGAAACTCGTTCATTTCATAGAAGTCTTCTTACGAAGCAAATAGCATTTCCTATTGATTTGTCCCCTGGACTGGACTTATTCTGATTCCGAATTATCCTTCGTTACCGTTACGTTGTTCCCAAGGACTAGCAAAATCGAAATAGCGAAATTCTTGGGTCATCTCAATGGGCTCGGAAACCACACGTTTCTCTGGATCATCATAGCGTACTTCTACATATCCACTCAGAGGAAAGTCTTTTCGTAATGGATGACCCTCGAACCCATAATCTGTTAATATACGGCGTAGATCCGGATGATTGATGGAAGAAACACCAAACATATCCCAAACTTCTCGCTCCCACCGGCCGGCTGATGGAAATAGACTGACTACCGGAGATATTCGTGTTACTTCGTCTGCACTGGTTTGTACGCGAATGCGCGAATTATACCGAGTACTCAGTAAATTATAGACCACTTCAAATCTTCGTTTTCGAGAAGGATAATCAACTCCGCAAATATCGATCAAAACTTGAAACCTTGTATAGGTATGCAATTTAAGAAAGCACAACAATTGAAATGGGTAGTCCGTATTGGTATCAGATCTATTCCCATGTTCTGATTTTTCTATTTTTTTTACCCATTTCTTGGGTAAAGTCTCCCAACTATATTTGAAAATGAATTGGTTATCCATAAAGAGAAAGAAAGCTTTCTTGTAGTTCCGCTTCTTGCTCAAAAATGAAGAAAGACTTGTCCGAAATCACCGGTTGGGTTGGTCCGACCAAGAAAGGCATGGGAGTCTTTGGGCATAAGAATTGCTTGGGTCGAGTCTTCTATGGCTACAACGAAAGAGACTCTTCTTTCTTCTCTTATGATAATAATAGTTGAATGAAAAGAACGCTTCTAAATGCAGGGCAGCCGTCCCCTTATTTATTATACGAGAGCACTCGCCGTGGATGATACGATTCAAAGAGACATAAGTAATCGACTGCTTCGACTCCTAGACAGAGATATAGGCATACTCGTACAATTTCCACTTTGACTGTTACTTGGATAGCGCTAATGGGTAGGCCCATGGTGATACAAGCACAAAAGCAGTCCCTCGCTTCCAACACGAAGACATCGATGACTTCAAAGCATTCCACCTCACTAACACCATCCGCCTATGGTTCTACACCGGCAACCACAGGAACTACCTAAAATTCACCTAAAAAGGAGTCTCTTTCTTTTTGAATGAACTAAACCACCCCTACAACGCAAAGCAAGAGAGGCTAGCGAATAAGCAGACGAGGACTCTACTACCCAAAGACAGTAGCTACTGGAGAAGAAAAGAGGACTCAGGACCGGACGTTAGAGTTGTGGTGTGAAAAAGCAGAAGCAGATATGCCGATGGCTGTAAGGGTAAGGTAGCTACACGCCTCAAAAAAGAGATTGACTGGGCAAGGAAGTCGAATCTCGGAGTTAGTTCAAGCTTTCAGAGCGGTAGCAAAAAAGACAAGAGCAAGGTAGGATGCCGTGGTAATCTAAGCCGTCAACGAGCAATTCGTCTCACTTTTTCCAAAGAAAGAGGGCTAGGCCCGCCCAGTAATTAAGCAAGCAACCTGGAATGGAGCAAATCAGCAGTCTTTTAGGCCCAGTAATTCTATTAAAATATAAAGAGCTCGAGGGAAAATCCATATGAAAGGGAAGGAGATATTCGGGTGGGTCGAATCCAATAAGTAAAGGTCATGATCGAGTTAAGCTTGCGCTTACGTTTTACAGCATGGATAACTTCGAATCATCCTCCACAACCCAATCTTTTCAAATTTCTTTGTTTTTTAGCGAATGTATAAAGTTTGTCTTCAACCTCCCTGGTTTCGACATGGGTTCAAAACTCCGCTTCGGTCGGTTAAGAAGTAGGAGCGAATTCGTCTATCACAGGTAGTCGCTCACCCGCAGGTCTTTCTCATATATAAGCTAAGCCAGGAGGGAATCCAGAATATGAATGTTCATCTCCAGTTAGGGGGGCTTCTAAGCACCAGTAAGGAAGTCAGAATCCCGGAGCACTACGGGCCTAACTTATTATTCGATATAATGAAAAGCACCTTTATTGAACTAGAACCCTTATCCCCCGGATTCCTTCATTAGCTACAAAGTCATAAAACACACCTTCCTCATCCAG